TTTGTGGGTTCAATGCGAAAATTGTTATGGATTAAATTATAAGAAATTTTTTAAATCAAAAATGCATCTTTGTGAACAATGTGGATATCATTTGAAAATGAGTAGTTCAGATAGAATCGAACTTTTGATCGATCCGGGCACTTGGGAGCCTATGGATGAAGACATGGTCTCTCTGGATCCCATTGAATTTCATTCGGAGGAGGAGCCTTATAAAAATCGTATCGATTCTTATCAAAGAAAGACAGGATTAACCGAGGCTGTTCAAACAGGCAGAGGGCAACTAAACGGTATTACCGTAGCAATTGGGGTTATGGATTTTCAGTTTATGGGGGGTAGTATGGGATCCGTAGTCGGGGAGAAAATAACCCGTTTGATTGAATACGCTACTAAAGAATTTCTACCTCTTATTATAGTGTGTGCTTCCGGAGGGGCACGCATGCAAGAAGGAAGTTTGAGCTTGATGCAAATGGCTAAAATATCTTCTGCTTTATATGATTATCAATCAAATAAAAAGTTATTCTATGTACCAATTCTTACATCTCCTACTACCGGTGGGGTGACAGCTAGTTTTGGTATGTTGGGGGATATCATTATTGCCGAACCCAATGCCTACATTGCCTTTGCGGGTAAAAGAGTAATTGAACAAACTTTGAATAAAACAGTACCCGAGGGTTCACAAGCGGCTGAGTATTTATTCCAGAAGGGCTTATTCGATCTAATCGTACCACGTAATCCTTTAAAAAGCGTTCTGAGTGAGTTATTTCAACTCCACACTTTCTTTCCTTTGAATCAAAATTAGAACATTGAGTTCAATTATTTTGAGCAAACAAGTAATTAGTTTATTCGAATCCAAGTGAAAATTAGACGAATGGGGTTTTCTTTGTTGACATAACATCTAATTATCTAAAGAATCAAAAGTCACAGAAAATCCGCCGCTTTTTCTATATTCCTGATTATTGATCAAGAAGCCTCTATTAACAAGATAAAAGATGAAATTCTTATTTTCGTGAAATTAGGCAAATCAAAAAAATCTACTCTTCTCGTCATATATAATGAAAATCTATAAAATATAGAATTTTTGATTTTTCTATATCTTACAATAATCCTATTTTGACTAAGAATCCCTGCTGGATGGGATTCTAACAAACCCTTCAATATATTCAATATAAATATAATCTAATTATAAATATAATCTAATTAATTTTTAAGAAACTTTTTGCTTAGTAAATGAAATTAGAAGACAAGAGCAAAAAATGAAGAAAATAATATCTCATCCATATCCTTTCAAATCTTTCATGTAGAAAGATGAAAAACTACATTATATACTCACTTAGATAGATACTTAGATTTATACTTAATAGATATTAAGTAATAATAATAATTCCAATTTAGAATTATCAAATTATAATAACAAATTATAATAAGATATCTTTATATATAATAAGATATCTTTATATTATAAATATAAAATATAAATAATAATAACAGGTACAAATAGTAAATCGAGGTACCCATTCTATGACAATTCTTAACTTTCCCTCTGTTTTGGTGCCTTTAGTAGGCCTAGTATTTCCGGCAATCGCAATGGCTTCTTTATTTCTTCATGTTCAAAAAAACAAGATTGTTTAGAGCCGATGGCACAAAATCTCATCTATTTTTTTTTTAACTGACGCTTGTATCATAACACAGATATCCATTTAGCAAAATATGGTATAAGCGGCTTCGGGCGAAAAACTCTTATGTCTCCAGAAAATGCTATGCTATAGGGGTCAATGGATTCTAGCTATTTTCAAATAGACCCGAATCGACGGATAGCTGAACTGTAAAGTTGGTCTATCTATATCTATTTGGCTATCTTTAGTGAGATCATACGAAGGGTATGTTATTAGTTTAGATCTAACGAATTTAATGAATTACTCCTAAAGGATCACATCAAACTAGTGCTAGTTGATGCGAGTTACTTCGGAAACAAAAGGACTAAAGTCAAATTCATTTGGGGTATTCTCTCAATTCAAAAAAAATCAACTGGATCAAGTATGAGTTGTCGATCAGAACATATATGGATAGAACCTATAACGGGGGCTCGAAAAACAAGTAATTTCTGCTGGGCTGTTATCCTTTTTTTAGGTTCATTAGGATTCTTGTTAGTTGGAACCTCGAGTTATCTTGGTAGAAATTTGATATCTTTATTTCCGTCTCAGGAAATCGTTTTTTTTCCACAAGGAATTGTGATGTCTTTCTATGGGATCGCGGGTCTTTTTATTAGCTCCTATTTGTGGTGCACAATTTCGTGGAATGTAGGTAGTGGTTATGATCGATTTGATAGAAAAGACGGAATAGTGTGTATCTTTCGTTGGGGATTTCCTGGAAAAAATCGTCGGGTCTTCCTCCGATTTCTTATAAAAGATATTCAGTCCGTCAGAATAGAAGTTAAAGACGGTATTTATGCTCGCCGTGTCCTTTATATGGATATCAGAGGCCAGGGAGCCATTCCATTGAC